CCATTCTCCTTTATTTATCATGCTAAGAAGTAAAAAAAGCCAATAAAGATAAAAATATATTCATCCAACAAAAGGAGAGAGAGGGATTCGAACCCTCGATAGTTATTTTTATGAACTATACCGGTTTTCAAGACCGGAGCCATCAACCACTCGGCCATCTCTCCGAAAGACAATTTCTATTTTATTTTTTTTTCGCGAAATAGAACATAGCCCTATGAGTTAATACGATCACTATGTAGAGAAAGATATAGGGTGTGACTTTCTTTATAGGTATATCAATCTGGCTATATAAATCAATGAGATACGCGATCCAGTATACCCATTTGTGAAGTCAAAAAGAACCTTTAACTTCATGTCCGAATAGAATAAAAGTGGTAAAAATAAATTGGAACTAAGTCATCTCGAATCAACGGATTCATGATAAAATCCCTTTATTTACTAAAATTTTTTAGTGGGTAAGAGGATTAAATGGTGTATATTCTTTTGTTAATAGCTTGGAGGATTAAAAACATGACTATTGCTTTCCAATTGGCTGTTTTTGCATTAATTATTACTTCATCAATCTTACTGATTAGTGTACCCGTTGTATTTGCGTCTCCTGATGGTTGGTCGAGTAATAAAAATGTTGTATTTTCTGGTACATCTTTATGGATTGGATTAGTCTTCTTGGTGGGTATCCTTAATTCTCTTATCTCTTGAATTCATTCGTTGCAGATCCAAAAATGAGATGACCCCTCCCATTCCATGAATTACACATTCAAATTCAATATAAGTCCATACAATGCAAATAAAGAAAAAATTAGAGGGGGGGTCGAACTTCTGGAACTTGAATGAAATATGAATAAAATATTAATAATATAGTTACTAAATATGAAATAGTAATAAATAACTAAATAAAAAAACTAATAAAAAATTGATATCAGATATCAATATAGAATATAATATTTTATGGAAATAGAAGAATCGTATATTCTTGAATATGGAATTCAATATCAATATATAGAATAAATATAATATTAATATATAATATTAATAGATATATTTATATATATTAATAGAATTGTTAATTGAATTGATTGGGTGGTAGAATTTTATGAAATGACCCCAAACCAAAGAGTGTATCTCGTCTAGCTTTGAACAAATATTATCCATCAATTTCTTATCAAGAAGGAAAAAAAATGCGGATATAGTCGAATGGTAAAATTTCTCCTTGCCAAGGAGAAGACGCGGGTTCGATTCCCGCTATCCGCCCAAATATAAATGGATTCAAAAAGATAAAAGATTCGGTATAGTTGACCGGGAAATATAGTCATTTTTTCCTCGCGTCCCAAAAGACAAGTATTAATTAATGACTAGTTAATAGAATCAAACTTACATTTCTTGAAAAAAAAAATGTTGCGGAGACAGGATTTGAACCCGTGACCTCAAGGTTATGAGCCTTGCGAGCTACCAAACTGCTCTACCCCGCGATGAAACAAAAAAACTTGGACTAAACTCTAATAAACAAAGAAGAATTGAATGAGCCCCTATTCCATATCTGTACAAATAGAATAGCCTATTTAGACAGAATGGTAAAGGGGCCTGATCGATCATAGAAAAAATAGAAAAATTAAGGGATACTTAAATCCTTACCAGCTTGATCTTGTTGCCCCTGGCAACAAACATGCATGAACCATTTCCCGAAGGATGTGTCCAGATAGTCCAAAGTCTCGATAGTTAGCTCTCGGTCTTCCGGTCGAAAAGCAACGTCGATGAAGACGTGTAGGTGCACTATTACGCGGTGGGGATTGTAATTTTCCATGAATTTTCCATTTCTCACTTAGCGACGGAATCTTACTTATTTCCTTTTTTGAGGATCGACGAATCAAATGATATTTTTTTTCCAATTTTTGCCTCTTCTTCTCCCGATAAATCAAACTTTTCTTTGCCATAATGCTTCAGTTCCTCTTATTATCAATGATAATGATACAAATCGGATCCTAGATGTAGAAATAAATATAAGAGTGCATACTTATATTTTTTTTAATAAAAAAAATATATTATTGCGGATAGAATACATAAATAATTAACCGAATTTGCCCGATGTGGAGGCAATCAAGAAAGCCGCATAAGTGAATATATAACCTACAGAAAAGTGAGCTAATCCAACCAATCTTGCTTGCACAATTGAAAGAGCTACTGGTTTATCTTTCCATCGAATCAAATTTGCCAAAGGTGTGCGTTCATGAGCCCATGCTAAAGTTTCAATCAATTCCTGCCAATAACCACGCCAGGAAATTAAAAACATAAATCCTGTAGCCCAAACAAGATGCCCAAATAAGAACATCCATGCCCAGACTGATAAACTATTCATACCAAACGGGTTATATCCATTGATAAGTTGTGAAGAGTTTAACCATAGATAATCTCTTAACCATCCCATCAAATAAGTGGAAGATTCATTAAACTGTGAAACGTTACCCTGCCATAATGTGATGTGTTTCCAATGCCAATAAAAAGT